AGAATTCCGGCCTTGTTTTCCACATCCTTCTTTTTTTTTATTGGTATATAAAATTAATTTATTATTTTTTTTTTATCATATCAGATAACAAACATATAATTACAAAATTAGTTTTTTTTTTTTTACAAAAATTCTCTCAATTTAAATTTTATATAATATATAAATAGGAGTTTCCATTTTAAAATGGAATCTATAAGATCGTTCTAGTAGACAATATTTCAATTATATTTTTGAAAAAGGGGGGGTTACGTCTACAAGAACTTATTAACTACATGTACATCTGTAGTTATATATATTACTATATATAATGTAATACAATAAAGAAGAAAGAAGGAGGATTTCAAATGCGAGATCTAAAAACATATCTTTCCGTAGCGCCAGTACTAAGTACTCTATGGTTCGTTTCGTTAGCAGGTTTATTAATAGAGATTAATCGTTTATTTCCAGATGCATTAACATTTCCCTTTTTTTAATTCTAGTTATTAACATCATAAAAGGTGAAAAAATTTAGAGATACAATCAACGATCGGGGACTAACCCCCCAACTTTTTCTAATTCATTCTAAAAAAAATTAGAAAAAAGTGGGGGGGGCCAAAAGGTCATAAAAAAGAGGGTTCAGGATCCAATTAAATTATTAATAGAACGAAAAAAAAAGTGTTGCTAGGGAAAGAGTATCCTACGAGATACTTAAAAAATACTGTACAAAGATTTTAAATATCGTTTTCAAAAAATCATTGTATTGCTTATTATTTTATTTTTATTTAATTACTAATTAATATTCATTGCAACTAAATATTTCATAATTTTTTTTAGTTAACAGCTTCTATTTTTTTGGTTCTTATTCTTTCTGGATCCTAAAATTAAAATAGAAGATTGGGGTGAATCATAAATCCAAAGGAGGTTTCATGGCCAAGGGTAAAGAAGTTCGAGTAACAATTATTTTGGAATGTACCAGTTGTGTTCGAAATGATATTAAGAAAGAATCGGCGGGAATTTCCAGATATATTACTCAAAAGAATCGGCACAACACCCCCAGTCGATTGGAATTGCGAAAATTCTGTCCCTATTGTTATAAACATACAATTCACGGGGAAATCAAGAAATAGATCAAATTGAGTGCTTATGTCAACTGTTATTTTAAGAACAGGAATAATGATAGTATATTTATATATATTACATATATATAAATATAAACAAATCAATCAATAGAAATAAATATAATCCTATATTCTTAATTCTATATAGAAATATAAATCATTTTTATTTTGATCCGATCAAAATAGGATTTTAGAGATAAGGAATAAAAAAATTATGAATAAATCTAAGCGACTTTTTACTAAATCCAAGCGATCTTTTCGTAGGCGTTTGCCCCCGATCCAATCGGGGGATCGAATTGATTATAGAAACATGAGTTTAATTAGTCGATTTATTAGTGAACAAGGAAAAATATTATCTAGACGGGTGAATAGAGTGACTTTAAAACAACAACGATTAATTACTATTGCTATAAAACAAGCTCGTATTTTATCTTTGTTACCTTTTCTTAATAATCAGAAACAATTTGAAAGAAGTGAGTCGACCCCTAGAACTACTAGCCTTAGAACCAGAAAAAAATAGACTTATTCTTCAGTTGAATAACAATTCCAATCTGAAGGAATTAAAAAAGAGATTAATATTTTGTTCGAAAAATCCAATCAAGAATAAAAATTTGATTGTTACGTCTGTCATAAAAAAAAAAAGAATCGTCGAAAAAAAAAAGAATAACTCTTTTTTTAGCGACTATATACCCTCGTTTTGTTTTGACGACTTTTTTTATAATAATAATTTCTACTCTACCTTCCCCGAGCTCATTCTCCTTAGAACTCTATTTAAAATATTTTAGTGGATTTCTTCCAACCCCCTTATTTTTTGATCTCATTCGAAATCGTATAAAGACAACTCCTATTTAAGAGAGCTATTTGTGCAAGTATTTTCCGATTAAGAAGTAATTGCTTCTTGTACAGATTGTGTACGAACCGGTTATAACTATAGAATACCCCCATTTCGTGAATTGCGGCATTTATTCGAGTTATCCATAAACGACGAAAATCTCTTTTTCTTCTACCCCTATCCCGATGAGCCGAAACTAAAGCTCTTATTCTCTGTTGAGTCATAGTTCGTGTAAGTCGTGAATGAGACCCCCGAAAGCTTGATGCAAATAAACGAAGTTTTGTTCTACGCCTCCGAGCTATATATCCGCGTTTAATTCTAGTCATTGAATAAATCAAACTTTGATGAATAACTAATTTTTTTTTTAGTTATTCTTTTCCCCTTTACTAGTCTATTAATAACCAAACGAATTATTCCAATGTATAAAAAAAAATTCCAATGGCTTTTGCTACTCTAACCTTCCCCACCACTATTTTTTGCTAGGTATTTTCCTTTGCTTTCAAAGGAGAAATTTACTTGATACTTGATATAAAAAAAAAGAATAACTACAAAAAGTAGTAAATAGAAATGGATAAATAGTGGGTTCCATCGTTTCTATGGTTACTTCTAAAACGGTGAGGTCCTCTCTATACACCGGAGCTCCTTCTTTTAATTAATCAATACTATTGGTAACTTGTACAATTCACATTCTTTGGCTCTACCCCGTGAATATTCCAGTAATAGGTCTTTCACAATGAGATCCACTTTATACAGTAACGGTATTTCATTTTTAAAATTTATTTGGTCCTTTACCCTGTTAGTCCGTTCTTTTATTTCAAGAGTGGAATCTTTTTAATAAAAAATTTAATTTCCCCCGCTTAATGTATAACCATTTGTTATCATTGGGGGTTTTATAAAAAATGTAGTTGATTGGATTTGCACCAATGTAAACCATAAGTTTCATACACAATAGACAATATGAACGATCTATCTTTTTTTAATAATGAATCAAGTTCCTCCATTCTATTTTATTCAAAGGTACTGATCCTTGATATAAAAAAAATTTTTACTTTTTGTGTCTCAGTCTATGATCTAAACGAGTCGCACATACACCCGAGTACATGTTCCTCGTCGCTGAGGGCATCCCCGAAGCGCTGGGGATTTCGTGACATTTCGGATTGGCTGTCTTGTATTTCTAATAAGTTGTTTAATGGTTGGCATACGGAATCATATAAATAATGGGCTGGTTTAGATTGGTTCTAACCGGCTAATTCTGAATTACTTAATTTTCAAGATTCTCTTCAATATATTTTTTTATATTGAAGAGAATATGAAACTACACCTTAAATCTAAAAAGATATAAAATTATAAATTGTATATTTGCATGAAATCACTCCTATTTTTTATTGAACCGCTACAAGATCAACAATTCCATGAGCTTGGGCTTCTGTTGCTGACATAAAAATATCCCTTTCCATGTCTTCGGACACAACCCACATAGGTTTGCCCGTTCTTTGTACATAAACCCTTGTGATGGTTTCGCGAATTTTTAGTAGTTCTTCCGCTTCCAAGATAAATTCTCCCGTTTGTGCCTCATAAAACGAACTAGCGGGTTGATGGATCATTACCCTGATGATATAATAGAAAAGGTTATTCTATTTCGCAGAATGAGGCGAGATAAAAAAAAAAGAGAAAATTGAATAACCGTACAGGCTTTTTTTGTGCATTGCATACGGCTCCACAGTGGAATTTACGTTTTTTTTACCTTTCCTTTCGGCGAACGAAAACAAAATATAGGTTGTATTATACGAAGATCCCTAAATGATCCAATTACCATCCTTCTTTTTTGTAGGAGTTAAAAAAATACTATGATGGTTCCGTTGCTTTATATATCATTTTTTTATTCGTCTATGATTCAGCAATCCCAAAGTGTCTTTTTTTTTTTTATTTTGTAAATAAGCTTCCGGTGTGAAAACAAAGTTTGTGACGCTGAGATGTGCCCAAATAGGTAAGATATAATTTTAAATACCCCTTCCTTCTCTCATACTACTCTTTCAATATATAATCTAATTTTTTTAATCTAAAAAATTTAATATTGAATTCTAGGTGCCATGCTATTATTACTTAACTAATTCATATTTCCGATGGCGAAGGCATAGTATTTTTTCTCTAAAAATAAAAAAAAAAACTCATTGGCGCCAAGCGTGAGGGAATGCTATACGTTTGGTAATTGTTCCTCCGACTAGGATAAAGGATGCTATTGAAGCGGCCAATCCCATGCATATTGTCTGTATATCGGGTCGCACAAATTGCATAGTATCATAAATAGCCAGTCCAGATACTACCCATCCACCGGGAGAGTTTATAAACAAATAAAGATCTCTGGTATCCTTTTCTATACTGAGATATATCATAAGACTAATAAGTTGATTCGAGATTTCGGTATCAACCTCTTGGCCTAAAAAAAATAATCTTTCTCGATAAAGTCGGTTGATTAGGATAAAATTTTATTCCTTAGGAGCCGTACAGGCACCTTTTGATGCATACGGTTCAATAAAAATTGTGAAAAAACCAATGTGTCGATTCCAACCCCCTTTTTTCATATAAGGCTTTTCTTTATAACTTTTAAGGTAAGGGCTTACTCCCTTTTTAAAAGTAAAATAAAAAATAAGTTTTTGCCTCTTTTATTAGATATTATAATCCTATAATAAAACGATTGATTAAGCCTGTCAGACTAACTTGATTCATTGATATTTTTTTTTTCATCGAGATTAAGTTAAAATGGCGATGGTTTTTTCTTGTTCCTGAACGGGCTTCTTACTTTTTTATTACATTTTTTAGGTTTATGCTCTACCCCGAGTAAAAGGAAAAATTTGCCCGATTTTTATTTGCACATATAGGACAAATTAACCAAATACCGCGTCTTTTTTTTACTACTCTTTTTTTTTTTTTTCAATTCATTTCTTTCACATGTCTTCTGTCAAATAGTCAAAAAATTTTGAATTATATTATTTGATTTGATCAACAGTTTTAGATCACCCTGTTTCAATTTTTTGTATTTTTGAATAGAATTTTTTATCATAATTTTTAATATAATAATTAATTTTTAATATAATAATTAAGTAGTAATTCTAAAAATATTATATATTAATTATCAATTGGGTTTTTGCTAAACGGAGCCTGGATACTTCATTTTATTAGTCCGATCACGTAAACCATAAAAAAAATTTGATAATCTAATATCAATCTAAATACTCCCTGCATTTAATTCCACTTTATTTTTTGCGCTTCGCGTTACAAATTTTTGATAATTAAATCAATCTTTTTGGGCGAAACAGAGGATATCTCGATCGAGGGAGAAAATGGGGAAATCCCATATAGCCCAATATATCTGACAAGTCGCACTATATGTCAACCCAAGATGTATCTCCTTCTCCAGGACTTCGAAAAGGTACTTTTGGAACGCCAATAGGCATGAAAAAAAAAGAGAATGAAGTTCTCTATTTCACTTTGATGTGGAAACGTAAGACTGGGGTTTCATTTTTTAATAATATTATCCTTATTTCCTACTTTTTTAAATTAATCATATTTAATACATAAGTTGAATAAGCTAAAATAAAATATAAAATAAAAGTAAAGTAAAGTAAGAGAGAATGAATAAAAATAAAGGAAATTTTTTACGAACGGGTTTCTGAATGATGAACAACAATAGCTATCTTGGTTCATATAAAATAGGATTCACCCCCATTGCGTATTGGTACTTATCGGATATAGAATAGATCCGCTTCCCTTTTTTCCTATGAATCGAATTGTTCCATTATTATTAACAGAATAGAACAAATATTAATCCTTTCTACGAAAAAATTACCTAAAAAAGGGGGGTCCGTAGCATAGTTTTTTCCAATGCAATAAAGTTACATAGTGTCTATTTTTCGTTGATAAAGGGGTATTTCCATGGGTTTGCCTTGGTATCGTGTTCATACTGTTGTATTGAATGATCCCGGTCGTTTGCTTTCTGTTCATATAATGCATACGGCTCTGGTTGCTGGTTGGGCCGGTTCGATGGCTCTATATGAATTAGCAGTTTTTGATCCCTCCGACCCTGTTCTTGATCCAATGTGGAGACAAGGTATGTTCGTTATACCTTTCATGACTCGTTTAGGAATAACCAATTCATGGGGCGGTTGGAATATTACAGGAGGGACTATAACGAATCCGGGTCTTTGGAGTTACGAAGGGGTAGCCGGAGCACATATCGTGTTTTCTGGCTTATGCTTCTTGGCAGCTATTTGGCATTGGGTATATTGGGATCTAGAAATTTTTTGTGATGAACGTACAGGAAAACCCTCTTTGGATTTACCCAAGATTTTTGGAATTCATTTATTTCTTGCAGGGGTGGCTTGCTTTGGTTTTGGCGCATTTCATGTAACAGGATTATATGGTCCTGGAATATGGGTATCCGACCCTTATGGACTAACCGGAAAGGTCCAACCCGTAAATCCGGCGTGGGGCGTGGAGGGTTTTGACCCTTTTGTTCCGGGAGGAATAGCCTCTCATCATATTGCAGCAGGGACGTTGGGTATATTAGCGGGCTTATTCCACCTCAGTGTTCGTCCGCCTCAACGTCTATACAAAGGATTACGTATGGGCAATATTGAAACCGTCCTTTCCAGTAGTATTGCTGCTGTCTTTTTTGCAGCTTTTGTTGTTGCTGGAACTATGTGGTATGGTTCTGCAACTACTCCCATCGAATTATTTGGTCCTACTCGTTATCAATGGGATCAGGGATACTTTCAACAAGAAATATATCGAAGAGTTAGTGCTGGACTAGCTGAAAATCAAAGTTTATCAGAAGCTTGGGCTAAAATTCCTGAAAAATTAGCTTTTTATGATTATATTGGTAATAATCCAGCAAAAGGGGGGTTATTCCGAGCGGGTTCAATGGACAATGGGGATGGAATAGCTGTTGGATGGTTAGGGCACCCTGTCTTTAGAAATAAAGAAGGGCGTGAACTTTTTGTACGCCGTATGCCTACTTTTTTTGAAACATTTCCGGTTGTTTTGGTAGACGGAGACGGAATTGTTAGAGCCGACGTACCATTTAGAAGGGCAGAATCTAAATATAGTGTCGAACAAGTAGGTGTAACTGTTGAGTTTTATGGTGGTGAACTCAATGGAGTTAGTTATAGTGATCCCGCAACTGTGAAAAAATATGCTAGACGGGCTCAACTGGGTGAGATTTTTGAATTAGATCGTGCTACTTTGAAATCCGATGGTGTTTTTCGTAGCAGTCCAAGAGGTTGGTTTACTTTTGGGCATGCTTCGTTTGCGCTACTTTTCTTCTTTGGACACATTTGGCATGGTTCTAGAACCCTCTTCAGAGATGTTTTTGCTGGTATTGATCCAGATTTGGATGCTCAAGTGGAATTTGGGGCATTCCAAAAACTTGGAGATCCAACTACAAAAAGACAAGTAGTCTGATGCAACATTGCTTTTTTTCTTCTAGTTTCTGTTTGCGATTTTATTTAATTAGGTAGGCAGGAATCTTGATTTAAATCGTTGCCATTTATTTGACTCTTTTTCTTTATCCGTAGGGATGGGATACTCCCAAGTAAACATAAACAAAACAGGTATGAAAGCTATAATTGTAAACCACGATCAAATTTATGGAAGCATTGGTTTATACATTTCTCTTAGTATCGACTTTAGGGATAATTTTTTTCGCTATTTTTTTTCGGGAACCACCTAAAATTTCAACTAAAAAATGAAATAATTTTTCATTATATTCATTGACGTAATCAGCCTCCAAATATTTGGAGGCTGATTACGTCAACTAGTCCCCGTGTTCCTCGAATGGATCTCTTAGTTGTTGAGAGGGTTGCCCAAAGGCAGTATATAGAGCATACCCAGTAAAACTTACAAGTAACCCAGATATAAAGATGGCGACTAGGGTTGCTGTTTCCATTATTATAGAATTGAAAGACCACAACGGATCTATGCTAAGATCGTTTATTTACAACGGAATGGTATACAAAGTCAACAGATCGTAATTAATAAAAAATAAGATTTATGGCTACACAAACTGTTGAGGATAGTTCTAGATCTGGTCCAAGAAGCACTACTGTAGGGAAGTTATTGAAACCATTGAATTCCGAATATGGTAAAGTAGCTCCTGGATGGGGAACGACCCCTTTGATGGGTGTTGCAATGGCTCTATTTGCGGTATTCCTATCTATTATTTTGGAGATTTATAATTCTTCTGTTCTACTGGATGGAATTTCGGTTAATTAGACTGAGAAGAATATTGAAGTCCTAGCTTTTACTTCGATACAAAAAAGTAAATTATGTAGGTCTAAAAATTTTAGCCTATTCTCTTTTGGTAGTTCGACCGCGAAATTTTTTTTCTGAATTGTATATTTCCGGAATATGAGTGTGTGACTTGTTAGAATTGACCCTATGGATAGTACAGAGAATGGGGTCTGTCATCTTTATCAAGATGGTTTTACTTCGTCGGATATTCATTTGAGTATCTGGAGCACGAAATAGATCAAATAGATCACAAAGTATTAGAACTATGATTCATACTTAATAATCAGACCTCGTAGCCGGACTTATTTACATTCTATCTTATAAACTTTAATAAATCAAAATATTTTTCTGCTTTTAAACTCTTATTTGGATCAAAGGACAGGCGCTTCTTTGTATTTTATGTTTTTATGCATTATAGCTATTTTTTTTTATTGAATAAGTGATGATCCAACGGTTCTCACTCAGTGAACTTTGGACTTTGAAGGTTTCATTTAATTATCGTGGTTCTCGTATGAATCTGAGGTTTCAATTGATTAGTTAAGTAGGGTCTTAACAAGATAATTCCTATCAATAATAAATAAAAAAAGAAAAAATTCGCATTCCCATTACATACAAATACCAAATAAAAAGACAATAAAGATAGGTAGTCTAGAATATTCAAGAGGCCTAAGACGAACGAGCTGACTTGATTTTTTGGCATTTAACCACAAAGAAGAGCTTTCGTGTTTTGACTCTTTCATATCTTTAAATAATATTGAATGAGAGAAAAGTTTAAAACTTTATATTCCATATCCGTTTCAATCAGTATTTGGGTCTTTTTTTTGTTTGAGCTGTACGAGATGAAATTCTCATATACAGTTCTTGGAGGGGGAGTAACCTTGGTTTACCTATCTCAATAAAGTTTATGATTGGTTCGAGGAACGTCTTGAGATTCAGGCGATTGCAGATGATATAACCAGTAAATATGTTCCTCCGCATGTCAACATATTTTATTGTCTAGGAGGAATTACTCTTACTTGTTTTTTAGTACAAGTAGCTACGGGATTTGCTATGACTTTTTATTACCGCCCAACTGTTACTGAGGCTTTTGCTTCTGTTCAATATATAATGACTGAAGCTAACTTTGGTTGGTTAATCCGATCAGTTCATCGGTGGTCGGCAAGTATGATGGTCCTAATGATGATTCTGCACGTATTTCGTGTATACCTCACCGGTGGTTTTAAAAAACCTCGCGAATTAACTTGGGTTACTGGTGTGGTTCTGGGTGTACTGACCGCATCTTTTGGTGTAACAGGTTATTCTTTACCTTGGGATCAAATTGGTTATTGGGCAGTCAAAATTGTAACAGGTGTACCTGACGCTATTCCGGTAATAGGATCGCCTCTTGTAGAATTATTACGCGGAAGTGCTAGTGTTGGACAATCCACTTTGACTCGTTTTTATAGTTTACACACTTTTGTATTACCTCTTCTTACGGCCGTATTTATGTTAATGCATTTCCTAATGATACGTAAGCAAGGTATTTCTGGTCCCTTATAAATAATATAGATTCTAGATATTTGTAATTACTCATTTATCTTATTACTTGGTGAAGGAACGATAGTATTTTATTGCTATAAATATGGATTATTAAAAAAAATAAGACATGTATTTGGATATTTCCCTTCAACTCCACAATATTGTATTATTTTTTTGACATAAAAAGTTGAAGGGAATTCTATGAAGAGAAAATGGATTATGGGAGTGTGTGACTTGAACTATTGATCGGGCCGTGCAGAAATAT